ATTCGATCCAATTGTACCACGTAATCCTTTAAAAGCCACTTTAAGTGAGTTATTTCGGTTGCATGCTTTCTTTCCTTTGAATCCAAATTCGATTGAGCAGTAAGGTCAACTCTTTCTTTGTGTATTTGTGGCAAAAAGGGTAGTTAGTTATCGTAATCAATCAAAGTAAAAATGATAAAGAATCAATCATAATAGAATAGTGGGGTTTTCTCGGTTGCCATACTAATTCTATATCTATAATTTCTATATATAATATAATGAATCAAAAGTTGCGTATAAATTTTTTTACTTTTTTTATTTGACTTCATATTCCATTCCTGATTACTACTCAGAGAACCTCTATTCCATCAACATTCTTACTTCTGTAAAGTTTCAATTTGGCAAATGAAAATTGCGCAAAAATGGCCTTTTGCATCTTACTATATTTCCTTGTCGAAGACTCTACATTTTGACTAACAAGTTGTCTTGGATCCGATTCGAACGGGACTTTGTAAGTAATTCTTCATTGATATTGAATTTAATTACAAGATAGGGGCAAAAGAAGAAGAAAAGATGAAGAACCAAAAAGTTGATTATCAAACATATATCTTTTGTGTCGAAGGCTAATTAAGTTTATTTAGTTAGTTCTACATTTCTTGAACTTAGTATATACTATACTCACTTGGATATAATTAGTATAATTATATAGAATAGATAGAATTCTAATTAAGTTAAGATAATTTTTGAACAATATAACAAACAGGTACAAATAGTCAATCGAGGTACCCATTTTATGACAGATATAAACCTTCCCTCTATTTTTGTGCCTTTCGTAGGCCTAGTATTTCCGGCAATTGCAATGGCTTCTTTATTTCTTCATGTTCAAAAAAACAAGATTGTTTAGGCTGGATGGTTAGGCCAAATCAAACTTTTTCAAGACTTAGACTTGATTGAATCATAACACGTATATCCATATCCATTTTTTTTAATTGGAAAGTGGAATATGTTATAATGCGTGATTTCTTTCGAACATAACATAAGCGCAAGAACTCTTATGCATACGAAAGCTTATATAGGGATCAATTTATTTGAACTCTTTTAAAATTTAAAAGCACGGCCGGTCCATGAGAAAGTCAGTGCTTGTAGATATCTAGGGCGGGGTCAGGGGACGCTCTGTTTTTATTTTCGATCTAATGAATTTTAGGAATTACCCCTACAGGTTCACATTAGGATAGTGCTAGTTGATGAGCGTTATTTCAGAAACGGAGCTTTAAGTAAAGTGTAAGTTAAATTCATTTTTGTTATTCTATCAATTCAAATTAAATGCAACTAGATTAGTATGAATTGGCGATCAGAACGTATACGGATAGAACTTATAAGGGGGTCTCGAAAAACAAGTAATTTCTGCTGGGCCTTTATCCTTTTTTTAGGTTCATTAGGGTTTTTATTAGTTGGAACTTCTAGCTATCTTGGTAGGAGTTTGATATCTTTATTTCCCTCTCAACAAATCCTTTTTTTTCCACAAGGGATTGTCATGTCTTTCTATGGGATCGCGGGCCTCTTTATTAGCTCCTATTTGTGGTGCACAATTTCGTGGAATGTAGGTAGTGGTTATGATCTCTTCGATAAAAAAGAAGGAATAGTGTGTATTTTTCGTTGGGGATTTCCGGGAAAAAATCGTCGCATCTTCCTCCGATTCTTTATAAATGATATTCAGTCTATCCGAATAGAACTTAAAGAGGGTATTTCTCCTCGACGTGTCCTTTATCTAGAAATCAGAGGCCGGGGGGCCGTTCCTTTGACTCGTACTGATGAGAATTTAACTCCACGAGAAATGGAACAAAAAGCTGCCGAATTGGCTTATTTCTTGCGCGTACCTATTGAAGTATTTTGAAATGAACCGAAGAACGTCCATTAGAATCAAAGCAAACGCATATTATATGGATATGTGGAAGATAAAAAAAGCGGGGGGGGTTGCTTTTATCTGCAAAAAACAAAATTATGCGTTTGAAATAAAGAAATGGGTTTATTTTTGTTTCAATAATTTTTAATTGATAGGTTAGAGACAACTAGCTCGTGTAAATTAATGTTCTCTCTCTCTCGATGTTTCGTTTTCTCCCCCCTTTCGCTCTCTTCTATTTAATGAATGCCCCAACATTTTTATTTCTTATAACGATAATTGTCCAAGTTCTGGCTTATTTTGCTACCCCTTTTTTGTTTTGATCATAACATTCAGAAAAATTTATCAATTCTTTTTGTGTTATGGCAGTCAACACATTTTTTGCGATATTTGGAGAGTTTTTTGTCTAAAAATACGAATTCATTAATAAAGCGGGTTTCGGGGATTCATTTAAAGGAAGGAATTGCTTAGAATTTGATCAATTGAAATAGCTGGAAACTTTTTTTCTTATTTTAACATTTGAATTCTGTATTCTTGCAAGATTCTTCAAAATTATCAAGGACTAGTTACTGAATCACAAATAAAAAACAGAGAATGATTCGATACCTTGTAATCGAACTCATTTTGGTGAAACAAAAATATTAGATCGCATAGAGTCGACGAACGAGGCCACTTTAAAAATTAATCTAACAATTTCTAAATGAAAAACATGGCAAAAAAGAAAGCATTTATTCCCCTTCTATTTATGGTATCTATAGTCTTTTTACCCTGGTGGAGCTTTATAGCATTTAATAAAAGTATGGAATCTTTGGTTACTAATTGGTGGAATACCAAGCAATCCGAAACTCTTTTGAATGAGATTCAAGAAAAGAGTCTTTTAGAAAAATTCATAGAATTAGAGGATCTATTACTGTTGGACGAGGTGATAAAGGAATACCCGATAAAAAGTCTGCACATAGGAATCCATAAAGAAACGATTCAATTGATCAAGCTGCACAACGAAGATTGTATCCATACAATTTTGTCCTTCTCGACCAATCTAATCTGTTTCGTTATTCTAAGTGGTTATTCTTTTATAGGTAATGAAGAACTAATTATTCTTAACTCGTGGGTTCAGGAATTCCTATATAACCTAAACGACACAATAAAAGCATTTTCTATTCTTTTATTAACCGATTTGTGTATCGGATTCCATTCGCCGCACGGTTGGGAACTAATGATTGGCTCTATCTATAAAGATTTTGGATTTTCTCATAACGATCAAATTATATCTGGCCTTGTTTCCACTTTTCCGGTCATTCTAGATACAATTTTGAAATATTGGATCTTCCGTTATTTAAATCGAGTATCCCCATCACTTGTAGTGATTTATCATTCAATGAATGACTGAAAAAGAGGTCTACCGATATTAATTCAATTCATTCAATTAGATATTAACCCAATTTGAGTGTTTGGTACTTTGGGCATAAGAATTCCAACTCGTATTGACTCTTTCTACCCTACAGGGCAGGAAGGTCCTCCTAGATTCCAGTAAGATTATTTCAGTAAATCGCAGAATCGTGGATAGGGAACTAGACTAGCGACCTACCCAATTTATTGTAGAAATTTCGGGATCAAAAATTGGACCATGCAAACTAAAAATACCCCTTCTTGGATAAAAGAACAGATTACTCGATCCATTTCCGTATTACTCATTATATATATAATAACTCAAGCATCTATTTCAAACGCATATCCCATTTTTGCACAGCAAGGTTATGAAAATCCCCGCGAAGCGACCGGTCGTATTGTATGTGCCAATTGTCATTTAGCTAATAAACCTGTGGATATTGAGGTTCCACAAGCGGTCCTTCCTGATACTGTATTTGAAGCGGTTGTTCGAATTCCTTATGATATGCAACTAAAACAAGTTCTTGCTAATGGCAAGAAGGGGGGTTTAAATGTAGGAGCTGTTCTTATTTTACCCGAGGGGTTTGAGTTGGCCCCAACTGATCGTATTTCTCCCGAGATGAAGGAAAAGATAGGAAATCTTTCTTTTCAGAGCTACCGCCCAAATAAACAAAATATTCTTGTGATAGGCCCTGTTCCGGGTCAAAAATATCGTGAAATCACCTTTCCTATTCTTTCACCGGACCCCGCCACTAAGAAAGATGTTCACTTTTTAAAATATCCCATATATGTAGGCGGTAACAGGGGGAGGGGGCAGATTTATCCTGACGGAAGCAAGAGTAATAATACTGTTTATAATGCTACAGCAGCCGGCATAGTAAATAAAATAATACGAAAAGAAAAGGGCGGATATGAGGTAACCATAGGGGAGGCCTCGGACGGGCGTCAAGTTGTTGATATTATTCCTGCGGGGCCAGAACTTCTTGTTTCAGAGGGCGAATCCATAAAACTCGATCAACCATTAACAAGTAATCCTAATGTAGGTGGATTCGGTCAGGGAGATACAGAAATAGTACTTCAAGACCCATTACGCGTCCAAGGCCTTTTGTTCTTCTTGGCGTCGGTTGTTTTAGCACAAATCTTTTTAGTTCTTAAAAAGAAACAGTTCGAGAAAGTTCAATTGTCCGAAATGAATTTCTAGATTCATAATAAGAACCAAACTCGTGTTTGTTTATAGTTATGTATGATCACGAAAAAAAGTAAAAAAGCCCTATATGATGGGACTGTGTAACTCTTATCAGATTTCAATGTTCTCGAAAATATTAATAGTTTTTTCTATTCGAGAATAAAATTCGATTAGATACTAGACGCCGCGTAGAATAGAACATATAGATCAATGAAGAGACTAAAGGAGTCTAGGAGGGATTCTTTGCCTTCCTAATCTTAGACACAAGAAAAGGATATGTAAAATTCTCTTTCTTGTGTCAAATAGTAATGATTCGTGACGGCTTTCGTCAAAGACGCGTAATTTTCTATTTTTTATAGATTTTTTTTGGGGGGGGGTTCGGGAGATTTAACCGAACTTTGTTCTTACTATTACGCATATAATAGATAATAGATAGAACAAAGTAGTGGACAAATAAAAAAAGAGAGATAATTTTATTGAACAACAAATAGAACTTTTTCAATGAACTTATAAAAAAATTTCAACTTTAATTTGATGAATACAAAG